AGCTTTAAAAATAGCAATTCCCGCTCATAAGAATCCTAAAAAGGTCGATGAACCTCGATCGAAAGGGGCACCTTCTGTACTGAACCTATCTAAATCGATGAAATCTTTCAAGCCAGCATGGGGCAAAAGCTATCAAAACGGGTGATTGGGGAAGGAGAGATAGGTCCATTCACGAACACTATTGGTTGGTTCACTCCTCCCGCGGGAACGACGGCAGCCTGATTATCAGCTGAACTACGTAATCAAAGGATCCACAAAGGCCTGGAATTAATAAAATTGCCCCTTGTCGTGTTGGGCATGGTCTGTTAGCTTCAAATCTAACCTGTCTTGACTCTCTAGTCTCTGTCCCGTTGCAAGGAATCCTCAAGAAGTCCTCAACTTGATGACAGCATGAGCTTCGGTGCTACTACTTATCATGATAGGAAGGTCCACTCAAAGTAAATATACAGATTTAATTTCAATGCAGCTTCAAGGGATTAGGTTAACGGAACACCTCTGCTTTCCTCTCCCTTTCCACCTTCATCAGCTTCATCAGAGCGCTTTTTTACTCCATTTCAATCTATTTTGCCCTCTCACTCTTGTGTTCCTATAAAACGAATAGAAAATTCGGATCGGATAAGGCCAACCACAACATAAGAACGAGTAAAACAAGATAAAGAATCCCCTTCATTCTATGAACTTCTTTATTGTTTATTGAATTGAATGTTTGGTGTCAGAGCTCGTGAAGGGCCCGTAAACCATCATGACACAAGGGAACGGGAAGCGCAATAGCAACCCATAAGCTTTACTAATAGGGGCATTCCATTGATAACGATAGAAAGAGCGATCCACGGGAAACAAAAGTTGATAAAAAGGGAGAGGGGCGGAAAGAAAGGTGGTAACTTCTTGACCGTAGAGAGAGGCGCGGAGGGTGACGTGTTGGCATGAGAGCTCTGTAGGGGAGAAGGGAGGCGGGGCTTTAGATGACAATGGATTGAGCTAAGAGCCCTATGCTTTGTTTCGGTTTCATCGACTTTCTTGCTTAGCTGCATAAGAGCAAGTAAACTACCCTTGCCGCGTTTGCATTGAGTAAATGGGGCACAGTTGTGGCACATGAACGGTAAGTAAAGAACTGCTTTATGGGAAGCGAGGCTCTTTGACGAGAATGCATTGAAAGACATAATCTGTTATCAGTGGACGGATGATAAACGAGGAATATTTCATCCCGGTGAGCGCTGCTTGGGAAGTAGTATGAACAGAAGGAAGTAGTTGTTCTTCCCTGTCTGTTATTGGCCGTTGATTATTGGCTGTTGGTTGTTGCTTCTTCGTTGTCCCTAAGTGGCATAAAGGCCGGGGCTTAAGCCCCATGCAAATAGGTTTAATGACCTTACTTGGTGTACACGCATTTCCGGATAGAAATCAGTAGAAATCATGATCTTTTGATTCGAAAAGTCGAAGAAGCAAGGCACTGAACGATAGTGAAATGAAGAAGTAAACCATGCAAAGCGGGGTTACGCAGTAGGGAGAGGTTCTGAACAAAGAAAGTGAAGAAAGGTTGCGAGGTCAATCAATTAAGTGGAGATGCGGACACCCGGAAGAAGAACGAACCCCTTCTTAGTTGGTTCATACCGATCAGATTGCCCCGGTTTGCTTTCACAGTGAGTTGAATGAAGTCTGCTGACTGCTGGATCGATTCGAATATCCCTACCTAGGCCCATACCTTCCTTTTGCTTGTAGTGATTGATTTAAGGTAGGATCGTGCCAATATCAATCCATTTTAGTCGATTTATTCACAACGACTTTCTTTCTTTTACTTCGCATCTTTGTCCGATCGAATGCATTCTCAGCCATGCTTCCATACTTCAATCATTATGAAAGGCGGAAATTATAAAATTATTTTTGTGGGATCGACTGCATGCATTCCTGTAGATGTTGACTCAGCTGCATGTATATAGTAGAGATCAACCAATGGTTTTAATTCTTCCCGGCCTGCTGTCGTCAACGGTCTCTAGGGTCTTCGGTCGAATTTGTCTTCTTTCCTGAGCGGGAGCAACATAGACTGATTAGCTCGATCTCCTCCTACTTCCGTTGCTAAGTACCGGCCGTTCGAACAGTTTACACTTCCTTCAGCTTTCAAGAAGAAGATTAAATTCCTCCCTTCCCTAACCCTGCTGATCTCATTCCTTATTCACATGGATTTTCCCGAGAGTACCTTCCTTTGGCTGCTCCTTGACTACCAGAAGAACTTATTCTTAACTTCGTTGCCTTGTAGTGTCGTACCCTCACCCATTAGTTCAGTAGCTATCGTGCCTTCACCCAGTTAGAAAAGAAGTTTCTTCGCTTACGAGAAATCCTTATATAAGAAGTTGTTCATTCACTGCCTATTGAGAAATAGACATAGAGACGGAAGAAAGGACAGACGGAGCGGGACTAAGCAAATGAGAAAGGTAATCTAATCGCACATATAGGGGAAAGGGAACTACAATTGAGCTTGACTCACTATACGGCTTTCCTTACCCTCGAGTACCTTTAGCTGAAGATCGAATTCCTCTGTCCAGCTCCTTCTCGAATGTCCCATTAAGAAAGTCCCGCTTGGTATTGATGAAATCAATAGTACCGTCTTCGAACCCTAGAAATGCCATAACTCTATCTCCTTCGGACCCTGAGACTGATCTAACCCTACTTCACCGGAGACTGAACTACCTGAGCCTGAGACGAAAGCCCATTGCAAACACCTATCAATAGAACCACAAGCAAACCTTCATTGACTCCTCACTCTGAACGAGATTCCGATAAATCCCCTCACTCCAGCGGAGTTTCACTCACATTCACTCCTAACTCAGTTAATAAACTAACTGCCTCACTCCAGGTGCTTCAGCGGTGAAGAAATACAAATACGGAGATCTTTCTATAGAAGAAATGAAATAAGGACGTCGTAACCGAAAGCATAATCGCGCCTTAGCCCGGTTGAACTGAACTCGAGCTAGTCTGAACTCTTGAAGATAGGTCTTGCTTATAGAATTCCAGTTTCAAAGCGAGCTAGTCACTTTCAGATAGGTCCTTCCTTGCTCCAGTTTCAATAGGCTATCGATCCCCCTTCTTCTTTTGGTTCCCGCCCTCCGGACCTACCAACTTCATCTTGACTAGAGTTCATTTCCCGCGAGTACCTTCCTATCAATCTAACTTCTTATTACATAGAACCTTTCCTTCTTCTTCTTAGCTCACAGCTTCTCCTTCTATGAGAACTGAAGTGGTGAGGGCAATCTGGAAGATTTACTTCCCCGGCTGGATTCTATCCTTTTCACACCCTTCACTACATAAATACAGGAACCGAGAGAAAGAGTTCTACCTGAGCTAACACCATGACAGGGAGAAAGTTTATGCGCTTAGAACGTGGCGTGCTATTCTACATTTCGTGCCTATCGTATCTATCCGGGAATCCCCTACTTCGCGAGACTAAGCAAAGATAACATATTGAAAGGATTGAACTTATCGAACGAGGCCTATTCAACTACAGGAATTTCTTCTGGTTCGCTACTTAGATTATTGGATTGGACCGAAACCGGCCCATTATAAAGCTGGGGGTGAGCTACTTACTTACTTTACTTTCTTCCTTGTGGGAATGGCCGATTCACTACTCCCTCGAACTGTCTTATCACTTTCCTGGTTCACAACTAGCTCTATTTTATCTTTCTCCTTTGGCTTTCAACACTAGAACAGTTCCTTCAAAGGAAAGAAGGAATTAACAGTCAAAGACTTCCGGCACAGGCGCACAGAACAAAGACAATAGGACTGGACCGTTCAAGCAGAATCGTAGCTTTTTCAGCTTGAGCGCATCTCCTTACTACAACCTTCCTTTTAGACTACTGGTGCGCTACTCGATAGCTTCCGTTTCGACTATTTAATCTATTTCTAGTTCGAAAAGAAGTTTTGTTACTGGGCTTAGAAGAAAGCTTAGGAAACACATTCAATTGACTGATAATACCCGAACCGTGAAAAAATGAGTTTATGCGCTTATAAGTTGGCCTTCTAGGATCAATCCTGAACGGCCAAGTCCCCTGCCAACCAAACTACGAATTCTCATTTCTTTGACCGATAGGAACCTCTTTATGTGATTCAAGAAGTGGATTAGCTTAACTAGACTAATCGACTTCAAACCTATCTTGAGAAAGCCAATCCAAGGCTTATAGGAGGGAGTTGAAAACGACAAGCAATTACCTCTTTCTTTCCCCACGCCTTCTGCCTCGATTCGGATGATGCATTCCACTTTGTTGACTTTGACTTTTCAATCCCTGACCGTTCACTTGAACACGGAAGCTTTCAAGCAGAGACAAAGCAGGCAAGAAGGAATTGACTTGCCGATTGAACAAAACGAATTATATTGGCATTACTGAAATCGCATTTTATTCGCCAGAGTCGTTCTAAAATGACTTGATTCGCTCACCGTAGAATCTATATTTAGTGATGAGGTGAGGACCGTTGCCTGTTGAGGACTTCCGACTTGGATTACCAGTTTCTCATTCACCTGCGAACAACTAGGGACAGATAGAGGTGGGATACCAGAGAGAGATCGTACTTTTCGAAGTTTATCTTTCAGCTTTCACCACTCGAACACTTCCTTCAGAAAGATTGGGATGAATTCTGATTAGGGAAGCCGGCACGCACTGGGGACAGCTAACAACGTGTAGTGACTGTACCACTCTCTTTGACTCACATCGGGCACTCCACCGTCATGATTTAAGGAAGCAGGCTAGCTAGTGCTATAGATATAGATTGAGTCCGGCAAGCTTTTAAGTAAATACAAGGTGCTCCACTTCTAGAATATTAAGTAACTAATTGGTGAAGAAGGAAGGTTAGCTTAAAAGAAGTCATTCATTGGCGAGGAAGACTGATCTCTTTTACACAAGGTCGAGAAGTCACTCAGGTATACAATATAGAAGAAATGCGGTTGATAAGCGCCCTGGAATTCCATTCTAATAGAGCGGCTCGAGGTCAAATCCATGTTCCTAAGTCAAGATGAAGCGAATACTAAAGTAAGAAAAGGAAACTGAAACTCATCCCGTTCAAGCGTATGAGAATCTATAGTTTCTAGCCTGAGACGAAAGCATTGGGACTCCTACTTGCTTGCCCGCGCTGATTGGACAGAAAGCCTTCCTTTACTACCACCGACTGAAGACCGGATTGTTACCAGAGAAAGGAATGACTATAGGCACGGAACTGGCTTTTTACCCTTTCTTTGCCCCGCTAGCTGACTTGCCTGCGCTTTTTTCTCGAACTCTAAGAGCGGATTTAAGGAATTTGCTTGATAGCATCAAGTAATGGGAGATTTATTTGGACTTTCTTAAACATCTCCATGATTTCATTGTAATGAGTGTGTCTTTCTTGGGCGCAACCAACCGTTGAGGATATGGAGGCTTGGTGTTCTCTAAGAATGAATTTTCTTTTCTTGTTTCGGAGATACATATCTTTAGTTGAGGTATCCCAAATGAGCCCTAAAAGTGGCAGAAGTAGCCAGCCATTAAGTAGGTTTAGTCAGTTCACTAGGAAGAAGTAAACCACTCACCCCCAGCTTTATAATGGGCCGGTGGAAGACAGAAACGTCTATTTTCCAAGAAGCAAGCGAGGGAATTCCCTGTTGTTACAAAAGAGAGCTAAACAAGTCAATGCGCATCGTGGAACTATACTATATGTCCCTCGGCCGGATCAAGCAGCGGGGTTGCTTCAGAAGCAAGTAAAGGCTCAAGGCAAGCTCAGGTCACCAGAAAGTGGGCATCAGAAATAGGCCTTTTTTCTATTTCTAAGCACTCAATAAATGCCACTTTCAATAATAAAGGGTTATTCACATGCACCGATCAGAACCGTACTTAACTTACCAATCAGAATGCCGTGGTGGAACCGCAGGGACTGCAAGGTGAAAGCATTACTTTGATTCAACTGATCGGTCGGTCTACGCCCTTCGTGGAGCATGCAGTTCTCCCGAAAAAGACTTGTTAGAGAAGAGGGGGCTATTTCGTATCAAGGTTTGGAAGAGATATGTACTAGAAGCGACTCCTTGGCATAAGCACTAAGTGAGTTACTCCCTAATCTTCTGATCAATCCGAACCTTCTAACTCCTCCTATCTTGTAGCTGCTTTTGCCAGATCTGATTGAAGTAGGTGAATCAAAGGATATCTCAGACAGGCAAAGTCATTCTATGAGCACTTGTGCCACTTTGTGAAGAAGTCCTTATCTGCGGTTAGCGAAGTACTTATCTGGCGCTGCTGCCTATGAATTCTGTTTCAACAGCTGCTACCCGCGGTCCTGAGCCCGTTTTAGAGACCATTTCACTACACAGAAATAGAAAGACCCGGCTTCCACAACTACAACTAAGGCAGGAACAGCTAATTACATAGTGGGTTCTAAAAGAAGCTGCTTCAACCGTTCGCACTAACCTCCCGGGCAGCGTTCACTACACTCGAAGCAATACAAAGCTTATTCTTTCCTGAATCAGACAATGATGCTTGTGCTTTCGCAGGGATTGGCGCAGACTACGCAAAGACCCTATATGAACCCCTATTTGTCGCAGCACATGAGGAACCGAGCTGCAATCGTGAATGCCAGAGCATTTCACTAAACTATAAGAAATACGCAGTTATGACTTGCTTAGCCAGTAAAACGTTATCTATTCACTCAGCTCAGTTACGAGCAAAAAAGAGGAAACGGCTCCCAATAGCTTGCAGCAATACGAAGCTGTATCTTGCTTAACAAAGAAACCTATCATTCCATGCTGCGCATTTCATTCCCAGCGAGCAAGCAAGAACACAAGAAAGAAGGGCGGCCGGCAAGAGCAAAGAAAAGAAGAGCAAACCCCTCTTAGCTAACAAATATGAACCCCTTTCGAGTACCCCTGGCATAGAAATAGAAAACACAACTAAATTTGATAACAAAATGTCCATTACATAACACAATACTAAAACCCCACGGAGACACTCACTCAGAGAGTGCCAAACTAACGAGAACTGCTCCAACAAAAACGCCCCTCACCTTATTTTTCACACCGAAATTGAAGAAGCGCCCACTTACCCCTCTTTCTAGAAAGACAGAAAGAAATAAGGATGGTTGATCGACATGGACTGAAAGGAAGTGAGTCATACGCGCGGAGATGAGCTTGCGAATCTGAAACGTTGTGGAGAATGCATTTCAAAGGTAGAGCGAAGAACCGTAACTACCATAACTACTTAAGTAGGTCTACGACCACTAAAGAAATATACTAAGTAGAGAACGAAGCGAACGAACTACCTTCTTTCCCCTAGAGTTGTTTGTTTTCCGCCTTTCGGTCAGATCGAGGTGGATTTGGTTTACCTTATGGTGGAATGTTGTGATTTAATCACTTCTCTAGGTCACATCCCTCACTTATGGAAGTCATGATCGAGCAATTGTTTTTGGTTTCATTCTTTCATTCTTCTCTGCGATGGTTGCAAGTTTCACTCCCCCGTGGTTGATTCGCAAGCAAGCTAATCTCCTAGTTTGATTTCTCGTTGTTAAGTAGTCTGGTTTGGCCTGTAGTTGTTGTTACCTATAGCATTTATTGGATTCGTGGAGTTCGATATCATCACCAACTCTATTGCATTAACTAAGGCGTTCTCGCTGAGTCCACAAGTGTCCACTGGAGATTGTGACCAAGAAATGAGCCGACCTAGCTTCTTTCTTTCAGAACCTGCTTTTCTTGTTTTCATTTCAAGCGTGCCGTAAGCCTAATATAGATGTACTGAGATCGGGCGACAAGAGGTACTTGCCCTCCGCATGCCGGGATCATAAACGCATGATTTGGACCGGCTCGATAAGGCATTACGTGAGCTTTCGGGGCTGGGGAGAAGGCCAATTGGAGTAAAGGGAAGGCTTGAGTTCTTTTGATTACTCTTCTGGCTTCGTCATGAGTAAGTTGGTGTTCAGTGTACCTGTTGAAGACCTTAACGTAAGTAACTTAGTGCTTCATAATACAAAGTACGTTTGGAAGGGTTTTGGTCTAGTTGGGTTCGAATCCCATTCCCTTCTTGTGGCTCGTGTGAAACTTGGTGTCAATCAGCTATAATGATTAATTTTTTAAAAAATGTATGGCAATCTATTATGAATTTATTTATTAAGAATGAAAAAACCGAAAGATCACCGCATGTCGATGAACATGTAATTAATGTTCCAAAGGAAGAAATGATGAAACGTATTTCGGAGATTGTTAAAAAAGCTATCGAGGATGACTAACAAGTAATTTAATTTAGTAAGGAGGGTGGGGATTATAGTGTTTTAGCGGAAACGCGACCGGATGTAGTCATGTTAGTTTTGCTTTTCTTGTGCATGACGAACCGGGTGAACAAAGTCACGATTAGAATAAATGGTAGTTCGCTGGGATTGTATTCATTTCCCAGAGGTGCTGGTTCGACTCCAGCTCGTGACAAGGCCTTTTTGGTCATATACCTTGGTCTTGCTTGTTATTGTTATATTCAGTTCCTTTTTTCTTCCCCCGCTAGGGTTCACTTATTTCTCCTTACCTGGAAGCCTGGAAGCGGCTAGGCTAAGAAGAGGAAGCAAAGGCCGAAGAAAGACCTTCCACACGACTGCTCTTCTTTCCTGTTTGCTGTAACTGTAAACAGCCGATTTGCTTATTCAACAACTCTCTAATCAGTTTGGGCACTAGGCAGTAATAACTGGTAAGGTTAGTACGGACCCTTTTCAAAGGTCACTAGAGTGGCTCCCGTCTTTCCTCACTCGAGGTCTAGCTTTCCCTTGGATTACTTTGCATCCTTCCTGCTTGAAGGAAAGTGCCGCACTATTTTTAGCCACTCGGAGATAGCCTTTTCGATCTTATTGGCTTAAGCAGACCATTCGTGAGCAGATAAGATCAAAGAAAGCAACCTACAGTCCCATGCATACTAATAGGACAAGGAAGTTACATATAATACTAATAGAAGAGGAAGCTGGCATTCAATTAGCTAGGGAGGGAGACAGGGTTCCAAACCTTTGGTGGCACCCCACCCGCATATACACATCTAAGAAAGAGACTCAAAATTGCCAACTTCTCACACTCTCCAATCATTCCACTTCTCACACTACGGCGACTCATACTTTCTCAGGGCTCAAAAGAACCCTATTTTGGAGTGCCATCATAGGATAGGAGAACGGAAAGCTTGAGCTTTCGAAGTCATCTTTCCAAAGGCGAGTCAAAGCCATCGTGCGGCTTTTCAAGCCCGATCTTCCGAACCTGCTGCGTGAAAGCCCGATAGGGCATTCTCCTTTAGAGACCCTAATGACATTGACCAAGGGATCTTGATTTGATCCAATTGTTTTTTGAATTTCTACCGATTGATTTGAGAAAGCCGGCATCAGTCTGACGTGAGAGAAGTCAGCACAAGGGAAGTCCCTCGAAGCCGAAGTAGGGTTGAGTCTCAGGAAGCGTTTAGGCCGGGTTCGAAGCATTCTTCAAAGACAGGTACAGTAGCAACTTCAATCTCAGGGGAATAAAATGGATAATCAAACTGCTAAGGTGAGTTTACTCTCCCTTTAGAAGATGGAAGTTTACTTACAAAGAAAAAGGGAAGCGTTGGTATAATATTTTTTTTTAGTCTCAGTTCTTTCTTTAGTCAGGGAATTTGCTTGTTGCTCAAGGGAAGGATCTATGTAATAAGAGTTTAATAAGGATTCTTCTAAGCGCTGGAGTCCGAAGGGTCCGAAGGAGTGGTATCAAGCCTGCTCGTAGCTCACCCGTAACCCGTAAAGTAGGCAATATGTAATATTGTAGTAGGAGCCTCTTACTCCATCCGAAGAGGAGAATCTCTATTAAGCTTTCTTTTTCTTCGAAGCCCAAGTGAAAAGACAGCTCGCTCAGTCGAACCGAACTTCGAATCCAATAAATCCAATGTATCATAGAAGGATAACCTGTGAGCTAGGGTAATATTCCATATTACAACGGTTCAGCAAAGACAGGTTAGAATGGTAATATAGATAGGTAGTTTGCTCACGAGCTGCAATCAATAGAAAGGGATCCACCCTAAATAGAAAGAAGAGGATCGGATCCACCTGAAGTAGTCAAGTCCCAATCAATGGAAGAAGTGGACTCTCTCCGACCAGCGAGCCATGAAACAGAATCGATTGAATACGTGGGAGTTCAGAAGTGGAAATCAATTAGTGGCATGAGAAGAAGTAGGGACGGGACTGAGGGAAGTCATTCCAGGCAAGAGAGCCAATCAGGGAAATCCTCCCGGTAGAAGCGAATAGACAGAAGTAGGAAAAAAATTAGGAAAATCTCTTAAGAAAGATCAGAAGGCGAGATAGCAGTGTTCATTCAGGCAGGGGTTTCTACGAAAGACCCGATTGCTGACTCTTCTAGTGTTGTGTTCACCACGGGGATTGAACAGAAGGGGAAGAGGAGATGAAGATTGGGGTTCACCAGGCAAGAACGAGAGGTCCGTAGTGTGACAGGCTAGGTACGCCGCTCACCTGTATCAGTTATGGGGGCAGAAACTGAAATATTATAAAAGGGATTAGACGCAGAAGAAGAATCTTATGCTGGGCACGGTCCTATTGATGTTGATTCAATTGAAAAGCGGGCTACCCAATATAGTTATAAAACAAACCCCTCTCCAGGAAGACGAAGGTGGGTTCAGGAGTGAAAGGTAAGCGAAGCGTACATGAAATATCGTCAAAATGGCATAACTATCTCTTTCTCTTTACTAGGAGCTCCCAGTCAGAAAGCTAGGATCACAGTCTCTGTCCACTCTAAGGAAGCCCCGTCTCAGGCGAAGGTTTTTTCGTATTCTCTTCTTTCATAGAGCCTCTCTCCGTGGAGGAATGAATTAAGGTAACTAAGCGCAAGGAATGAATGAGCTCATCTCGTTAAGAATGAGGAGCGAATGATCAAATCAAGTTCCAATCTCAGTCTAAGTTACCCAAGATCCAGTAAATATAGGAGGAATTTCTAAGATAGGTACGTTGTCAGCGAGGGTAATATGGAATATTATATTACTTTAAATAGGCGATCAATTCCATGTGAAATGAAAGGGGCAAGCCCCGGCTCAGTCGTCGAAGGGATAATGTAATTATGTTCTTTTTTTCCCCTGTTCTAGGCGCAATTCGTGGGCAAAGGCAAAGGCGTAGAGCTCAACAAAGACAGTCTCGGCTCAAAAGAAAGTAAGAGCCAAAAAAGAATATTGAATATGAGTAGGAAGAAGTGGTGAAAGGCATCATCCGCAGGCAAGGCAGAGGCGAGCACGAGGAGATGTAGATCGGAATAAGTAATCCACCATCGTAATCGTACCGTACAGTTTCGGAAAGGAATAGGCTTTCTACTAGCTATATTGATAGAAGAGGTAGTGAATCTTACCTGTAGTTAGGCGAGAAAGCAATATACACGACCAACTCTCATCTGGAGCAACCTTCTCTCCCGCTTGATAGCAGTCTGTCGGTCTCAGTCCGGTAGACCGTATTGTTGTTCTTCGGTGCAAGTTCCTCGTCTCTTTGGTTAGTCCCGCGAAGTAGAGAAGTAGGGAGCGGGTCAGATGGGTAAAGCATGGGCAGCTCAGCTCGCTTTGTTCATCTTTTAGGGGTTTCCCCTTCACTCTCAGTCAAAGTGGTTTCGGTCGGTGAGCCTATGTCCTTTATTAAGGGAAGTTTACTTGTCCAATCTAAGCTAAGGCCCGTGAGCCTAATCAGTCAAGTCAACCATACCTAAGGATCGGTGAAAATGGAGATGGAAAGAACCTCAACAGGGTTAACTTCGAGTTAAGATTTAGCCATGGATTCTGCAGAATACGATCCTGTTGACTCAGATGCTCGGACAGAGGAGACAATGGGCAAGGCGGAGGCTTCAAGTAGTCTATGCACGGAACTGTTCTAGTGGTTCAAGCAGGGTCCGAAGAAGAATCTGAGAAAAGTGAGTCAAGTTCAACATAGTACGTAAGTCGCCCACCTATATCCGTTCCAATGCTTTATCTTTATGGTAGTCAAGGAGCAGCCAAGGGAAGGTACTCGAGGTAGAAATCTGAAGACGAAGAAAGGGGTAGGGAAGCCAAGTCACCTGAAAAGAGAAGAGCAGGAAGTCATGATGCTGTTTCTTTCAATCTCTACAGAATTAACAAGGAAATAAGAAAGGAAATACCTGTCGGGACGCGACCCGGTCTTGCCTCTGAAAAAGTGAGCTACATGCTCTACTCCGACTTTCACCAGTCTGTATGCCCACTTTCGACCAATGGGGAATAGACCAGCAGGAGGAGGAGGATCTGTGCTGAAAAGAGGACGACCAATGTTGATCCTCTCCCAAGCTGCAGAAAAAAAAAGTATCTCAGAGACATGTTCATCACTGCGGAATCAAAAGAGCCCCAATGAAGTAAGAAATTACCATCAGGAAGGGCAGCCTCCGACGATCTGCCGCCCACCGCTTACCGACAAGAGAGAGAGAAGGAGCTCTTAGTCGCTCGTCGCTTACCGACAACATGAGCTCCAGAACCACAAGGATTATCCTCAAGCCAGTTCATAAGATTCGGGGGGAGATAATTAATCCAAGAGCTTGTTGACCGTGCTGATTTAAGCCCTTTTTTTTTATTCTTTTTTCAGGGGCCAAGTGCTGGACGTCTATAGCCTGGCTCCAGAGTGTCCTGAGCGTCATCAGGTTAACTGAAAACCCAAAGGGTCAATCAAGCTGGATGCGGTTAACTTTTGCACCATCACTTGTGCCTGTGACATACAGGGGCCTGTTGTGCTCTATAGTCCCCAGTAGTTGATCTATTTCGCAGAAAGTGAATACATGAGAAAGACTAGAGACCCAGCTGGTAAATGATGTCCGGGTTTACTTGCTTGGAGAAGGTTTCAATTGACTACATGAGGAAATTGAATGCCCAAAACCCTCACACGCCTTACACCTTGTAGGAGTCCACTCAAATTCAGCGTGAATGGTAATCCAATTCCCATCCGCACACTCATCGGATTCTTTTATTGGATGCAGTAAACGAAACTTATCAACATGCTAGGCGACCGCACTAGCTATATAACTCAGACCGGTAGAAGTTAAAAACTCTAGGGGAACATGAAAGAGTATAACCCGTTTTCCACTCTTCTTTCTTTTGATTTTACTTCTTTCCGCATCGGGGCGAAAACGTATAATTTGATAGAATCCCGTCAATCTTTCGAAAGGGAAGTGCATGGGAGTGGGATGGAACTGGCGATGCACCGAATCTTTCAGAAGAGAGGACGTAGAAGGGCAGATCTGGGGAATCCGTATGGAATCCAGTGAAGGAGGTAAAGAGAAGAGGGCTAGTGATCATCCTATCTCTGAAGTAGTCGGCTTTTTTTCAACGAATTTCTTCATTCTTTCAGCCCTTCTATTGTATTGAATCTACTCTGATCTGGATTCCATTCTCGTCTTTGCAAGCGGAAGGACAGATCTCGAATTCTGAACTTGATGAACTGCTTTCGCCCCCTTACCTGTGTATCCCGGCTACCCTGCATCAGGACTACCAGCACCGCCAGCTGCAGAAGGAATTTGAGTAGCAGTAGCGGATCGAGATGCAGTCCCTCTTCAAGAGCTCTTACGCTAAAGGGTGTTTTCTAAGTAGCCAAGGAAGGGAGTAAGAAGGGGTCAACCAACCATGAATAGGGTTTTCTCGTCGTACTGACACCTCGCTGGTACCGAGGACAAAGGCGTGCTGAAAGAAACAAATGGCTTTCCGGAACCCTCTTCTAGCCATGGAGAGTGCCCTGTAAGCCAGTAATTGGAATACTTTTTCTAGGACCAGTTAGAGATTTTCTTTCTAGTTAGATCAGTTCTGGAAGTGAGCAAGCAAGCTAGACACGAAAACTAAGGATAGACGCACTGGGATAGCAAGCAAGTTTGTTGAAAGAGGGGCAGATCACTCCTAAAAGCAGCCTATACGATACCACCATTTTGCCAAGAGGATCGGTAACGATGAACATTTGTTCCCATCAAATGAAACCTCCTTCCTGCTTAAGGCACTAGACTAGTTCGGATGGAAACCCTGCTCAGGCGGGTGGCCTAGCTAACAAAGCTATCCCTCAGAATCATAAATAGCAGCATTCCTTTCTTTTCTTGCCTTTGAGTTGATTACCGCCCTTTTTTATTCTTGCTTTTGTGGCGTGCTTTCGCACATAAGATAAAAGGTTGCTTTTAGCTGAAAAGATTGAGCCGCCCCCTACCCTAAGTCATTGCATTGATAAAGATGAGTGCCCTGGTTCCTAGCCTTGGATGTCTTGCTTTGAATAAAACTAGTTGATGAACCAAGCACTGGAGGAGACTTTACTTCTGATCCTAGTTTTATTTTCTATGGCTATGAACGGTAGAGGAATAAAGAGCAAATCGAGACTAAAGGCCAGCGCTTTCTCTTTGCAAGAATCCTGTTATCGAATCTGCTCCCTGTGGTTAAGTAAGGGCATTCCCGACCGCGCTATACCACGGATAACTTTACCATATGTGTGACTGTGCCCGTTCCCGGTTGTTTTTCCAACACCAATTCTATCTATTAGTTTATTATTGAGCGCTTTCACTCCCTTGCCCAGAGATTAACCTCTTTTCAGATAAGGTGGAACCCTCAACCAATCGTGCTCGATGGGAGATTCTTCCAATCTCAAGAGCTCACGGGCAGGCTTTGTCACTTGTCAGCTGGGCTCAATCCTTCAAAGGCTCCGATCCGAACGATCAATTACTAATCGATAGGAACGCACAGGCTCTTTCTTCCTTAGCACAAGCGCTAAGCGATAATAATTCTTTCATCACGGAAGGTAAGAAATTGCTTACTTAAAGGGCTCGACCAATCTGCTTTGTTATCAAATAAGGAACATATTTTGAGCGAGCCCCGACTAATAATCGAAAGGGCTGAAGCAGCTTGGTTGTCCCTTTCTAGTAAGGGGGGCATCCTCATTCCGGTTGAGGAAAATCAGAATCATGAGATTCATGCTCAAGCTGAAAAAGTTGAGAACTCCAAAGTAAAAGGTGGACCTTTTACAACATCTAAATCTAGATCAGTACAGCAAGATGTAACT